TGAAAAATTCAATACTCGAGAGTCTTTGTACATATATCTTCTTGTACGTGTATTGCACAAAAACTTGTGCTAAACTAAACATAAAACGCTCGGATCTTTTTGTGAAAGAGTAGAGTAAATGGAAAACATAGTGAATTTTGAGTCACCGACGGAAAAGAGGAAAAATACTTAAGAGGTAAAATGGTTTTTTGGGGATAGAGGGACTTGAACCCTCACGATTTCTAAAGTCGACGGATTTTCCTCTTACTATAAATTTCATTGTTGTCGGTATTGACATGTAGAATGGGACTCTCTCTTTATTCTCGTCCGATTAATCATTTTTTTTTTTCAAATGATTTGATCACTGAATATTCGACTCTTACTTCAATTTAGAATGGATTCGCAATAACTCTTTTATTTTTCATAAAATTTTGAATTTATTATAATTATATAAATAATTATTATGGATTTGGGTCGTGATTAATCGTTTGATATGTCAGTATATATACGTGCGTATTAGGTATATAGGGTTATCCTTTCTGTAATTTAGATAGAAAGAAGAATTCCAGCTACCAACGCAATGCAATCAACTCCATTTGTTAGAACAGCTTCCATTGAGTCTCTGCACCTATCCTTTTTTCTCAAAACAAGGATTTGGCTCAGGATTGCCCATTTTTTATTCCAGGGTTTCTCTGAGTTTGGAAGTTACCACTTAGTAGGTTTCCATACCAAGGCTCAATGCAATCAAGTCCGTAGCGTCTACCAATTTCGCCATATCCCCTTTTGATTTGAGATCGGAATCCTATTTGGATCCCTTCTACTTATACTTATACTTATACTTATACTTATTATACTTTATACTTATTTTTTTTTTCTTTACTTTAGAATTTAGAAGAAACGATTAATTAGATACTGATTCCTATAGCGAAAAAACATTTACTGCTATTTTTTACCTATCCTCTTTTGTTTTAATCTCTATCAGATGACCCATATTTATCCAATCAAAATTGGATTCTATCGTTGATGTATCCGCAATTCAATATGGATAAGATATATCCCATATATCTATGTCTCTCCCTCCTTCATTTTTCCAGTGGAATTTGGAATACTGGAACGGTCGATATTCATTCTTCTCTTTTTTCGTGCTATTGCCTTGCTTTCCGAATGAAACCAGAGGAATGTCTCATTATGATCTGGATTGTACTGGATTGTATCTTTATCCTTATCTTTTTTTTTTCTTAGAACCGATCTGCTATAGTGCATATAACTAATATTCTAATAATATAATTAATAGAATACGCTGTTCTAATTGGATTTTTTTGTATTTTTCTTTTCTATAATCAAATCAAAACTTTATTTTATTAGCCAATTCATAAATTCATATCTTACGTTCAATTTATAATTTTTAATTATAAAATTATATAATATTAATATGATTCAATATAAAATAATAATTCAATTTCAATATTTCAATATAATCAAATCAATATCAAATATCAATATAAACAATCAATATAATCAATCAACAAAATACAAATTATATTAAAATTAGAATTCTAGAATTCTATATAATTATAATTCTTCTATTATTCTATTATATAATTCTTCTATATAATATTCTATATAATATAATTATTATAAATAATATAATTATTATAATATAATTTAATTATTATATTTAATTATTAATTATTATATTTAATTATTATAATATAATTATTCTATATAATTTCTATATAATTAGATTTCTATATAATTCTCTATAATTAGATATTCTATATATATCTATATATTAGATATATCTATATATTAGATATATCTATATATTATATATATATAATATAAAATATATTAAAATATATATAAATATATAATAAAATATAACATATAAATAAATATAATAATAATATATTATAAATAAATATAATATATAAAAATATAATATATAAATATAATATATATATAATATATAAATATAATATATATAATAATAAATATAATATATATAATATATAAACAAAAAAAAATGAAATAAAATATAAAATGAATAAGAATATAATAATATAATGAAATAATATTTCATTTAATCATTTAAATATTAAAAATTTAAATAATAAATTAATTAAATTATTAATTAAAAATTAAATTAAATAATAATAATAAATTCTATTTTAGTAGAAAATAGGATGTTATGGCTTTATAAAATATATGGAATATAATGGAATGTATGAAATATAATATATAAGATAATATAAGATACAAAGAATATATAATTATAATACGCATGAGATTGAGATAAGAAAGAAGAAAAAAAAAAAATAAAGAAATTGCTAATAGTGAGGATCCTCACTATTTCCGGAATTCCTATGCATTATTTTTCTTTTCTGTTTCTGTTATATGAGCCCGCTTAGCTCAGAGGTTAGAGCATCGCATTTGTAATGTGATGGTCATCGGTTCGACTCCGATAGCTGGCTTTTCCCTATTTATTATTTTCTTTTTCCACGATTGATGATCTCCCCTCGAGATCAGGGAATATTGAAAAGACTCCTCTCTTTTTCTCCAAATGTCGAGTTGCTCATCTGTTATATTATATTATGCCGCGGTAACTTCCAACTATGAATAAAAAATTGGAGTAATTAGACCTCTACAGAACAAATCATAAAACGTAGCCTTAACCTTCTAATTACTTCTAATTACTAATTAGTTACTAATTAGAATATCTATATATTACTATATCTATATATTACTATATCTATATATCTATATATTACTAATTCTAATTATATAATCTAATACTAATACTAATTATATAATATATAAAATAAATATATATAAAATATATTTTAATATAAATATATATAAAATAATAAATATATATAAAATAAATTATAATTATATAAAATAAATTAAATAAAATAAAATAAATAAAAATAGTAAATAAAATAAATAAAACATATACAATATACAATAAAATCTGTATATTGATACAGTCCATTTAATTCTTGTTTTGTTTGTAGTGCTTCTGTAGATTTTTCTTTGCTTTGTTTATGCGTTAGTTCAGTCTTAATTTAGATTTTTTCTGCAAATTTCAATTCAATAATAAAATAAAGGAGTTTTTATGTCTCGTTACCGAGGACCTCGTTTCAAAAAAATACGCCGTCTGGGGGCTTTACCAGGACTGACTAGTAAAAGACCTAGATCCGGAAGTGATCTTAAAAACAAATTGCGCTCTGATAAAAGATCACAATATCGTATTCGTCTAGAAGAAAAACAGAAATTGCGTTTTCATTATGGTCTGACAGAGCGACAATTACTTAGATATGTGCATATCGCTGGAAAAGCCAAAGGACCGACGGGTCAGGTTTTACTACAATTACTTGAGATGCGTTTGGATAACATCCTTTTTCGATTGGGCATGGCTTCGACCATTCCTGGAGCCAGGCAATTAGTTAACCATAGACATATTTTAGTTAATGGTCGTATAGTAGATATACCAAGTTATCGTTGCAAACCCCGGGATATTATTGCTACAAAGGATAAGCAAAGATCAAAAGCTCTGATTCAAAATAATATTGCTTTATCCTCTCACGAGGAGGTGCCAAAACATTTGACTATTGACTCATTCCATAATAAAGGAATGGTAAATCAAATAATAGATAGTAAATGGATCGGTTTGAAAATAAATGAGCTCTTAGTCGTAGAATATTATTCTCGTCAGACTTGACCTAACAAAAATAACAAGGAAAGGTTCGGATAATTTTGCTCGCTTTTCGCCGATATCAATATAAATATAATATATCTAATAAATAATATATCTAACTAATAAATAATATATCTAATAAATATAATATATCTAACTAATAAATATAATATATCTAATATAAATCTAATATAAATCTAAGCTTAAACTAAGGGCTTTTTTTCCAGATTTTTCCAATTTATGTATCACAACAATCGGCAGTAAAATTCTCATTCCTTTTTCGCACTTTTCGGTATTTTTTTACATACCACAGTAATTAGGAATAGAAAATCAAATCAAATAAGGGTCTTCTATTCTTATATTATATCTTATATTCTTATATTATATCTTATATTCTTATATTATATCTTATATTATAGAACTTATATTATAGATTATATTATAGAATGGAAATAATGGTATAAATGGTTACTTGATACATTGTGTTAAGTAACCTTGGTGAATTAGATGAAGGTACAGAAACGGAAAGAGAGGGATTCGAACCCTCGGTAAACAAAAGCCTACATAGCAGTTCCAATGCTACGCCTTGAACCACTCGGCCATCTCTCCTACATAACATAATATTATTATTGACCATAAACCGAGTGAATAGCGAGTAATTCATATTATTGCAGTACAGGTACAATCAATCTATTCTAATGGAAATGTAAAACTTTTCCTAAAATCTTCAAATAAAATAAAAATATTTAATATTTCTTTTACTTCTATTCTAGGTATATTCTAGGTATCTATTCTAGGTATATTCTAGGTATAGGTAATAAAATAGGTATAGGTAATAAAAGAATAAAAAACTCTTTTTCTTGTTAGGGAGATATCCATTAATGTTTGTTAAGACGACGATCTTTCCTTTTTTTTTTATTTATATTATACCGGATAAGACCAATAACTTAACTTAGAATAAATCAACTGAAAAGAATCTATATTTTAGACTAGGGTTACATTTAGACTATGGTTCTATAGGAATAAAAAATGCTTTTCCGATCCCAGATTTCTCAACGGCAACTCCTCTAATTACTTACCCCATAGATCTATTTATTACAAATGGATAAATTGTTCCATAGATTTTTCTATTTTGACTGTATAGTGTATACACGTTATACAAACAAAAAATGATGGTGACTTTTTTATTTATAGAATAATTATTCTATTCTTTTTTTCCTCTTTGAATCATGATCAAATTAAAACTTCTCGAGTTCTCAGAATTTGTAGATAGTGTAGGAACATAAAGTCCTTGATTCTTAAACTTAGTTAAACGAAATTAGTAATAGTTCCTGGGATACTACAAAATTTGGATGAAATACAATCATATTCAAATATTTTCTATCTCTCCCTGCCAAAAGGACACAATTTGAGTGGAAAGTCTATATTTTTTTAGAATTAGTCTCTTTTTATGTTATTTTGTACTGTACAATTCCTTTGTTTGTGAGATCATTTTCCCCGAGGGAAATGAGAAGAATTATAGAATGGGTTGCTAATTATGCCTAGATCTCGGATAAATGGAAATTTTATTGATAAGACCTCTTCAATTGTAGCCAATATCTTATTACGAATAATTCCGACAACTTCAGGAGAAAAAGAGGCATTTACCTATTACAGAGATGGTGCGATTTGATTCTTTTTTTTTTTTTTTAGCTATCGGTCTTACGAGAAAGAGACATGTTTCGGGTTGAGGATAGAAAGAAAAAAATTATATGGAAATAAACCTACGCTTGGTGAAGGTGAAGTTTGGAGATAGAACAATGCCTTCTGTCGTGTATCCTCGATTGATACGGCCTCAGATGCTTCAATCGTCAATTTTAGTATTGAGCGAAAGGTTACACCTATAGGTTGGGTTCTATCTATATTGCAGGTTAATCCTAGTCTACTTTACTAGTACAAATAAGTGGCATAGGGGAATAGGTGGCATAGGGGAAGAAGCACTACACCTAGGAATCAACAACGCGAAAACTTTGTTAAAAATGACTCCCTTTACTTATTTGTATCGGGACTAAGAAGAATGGTTGGGACAACAAACATCCATCTCGTTTGTATTTTGGATACCCGTATAACCATCGAAGATTGTTGAAGTGACTAATTCCTGGAAATAGGGGCGCTAGGGACAAAGAAATTGTTGGAGTTACCATTTCTATTATATGATTGATGTTAAGAAAAAAACCTCTTGCAGGAAGGATGGCTAGAGATTTCTTGTAAAAATACCAGCTCCTATCAGTTCATAAAAGGATATTTTTTTTTGATCCCACGGATTATTCCTTTTAATACTATGCACAGAAAGGAGGAGCCGTATGAGATGAAAGAAAATCTCACGTACGGTTCTGGAACGGGGATTCTTTGAATAGAATGACGACCGTAACGGATGTCAGCTCAATCTGAAGGAAATTATGCGGAAGCTTTACAAAATTATTATGAAGCTACGCGATCAGAAATTGATCCCTATGATCGAAGTTATATACTCTACAACATAGGCCTTATACACACAAGTAATGGAGAGCATACGAAGGCTTTGGAATATTATTTTCGAGCACTAGAGCGGAATCCATTCTTACCACAAGCTTTTAATAATATGGCCGTGATCTGTCATTACGTGCGACTATCTCCACTATAGAAAGAGGGAAAAAAGGATTAAATTGGCTAGTACTACTAGTACTATAAATATAAATACTAGAAGAAAAATAACTAGGAAAAAATAGGCTTTCTACATATGCATCGTCAAAAGCAACGATTTTTATAAGCTGTAGCAAAGAAAGAGATTTCACGGGAACAAAATACCAAATATGAAGAAATGGGCGTGGCCTATATACTTTTTCTATGGATAAAGGATCGAATTGATAGAAGAAGCACCGTAAAGATCAATTAGCGGGGTTCTCAGTTAATACAAAAAGAACTGCTTATTTATCTTATGATATAAGATAAAAATTAGGAATCAACTTATGTAATAGAGTCGATCCACTAAGATATTGAGCAGCGGTGTAGCATCAGATCCCAAAGATAGTAAGTCTTTTTTCTTATATTTTATAGATTATAGAAGAAAATCTTTTTAAAAAATTCTATATGAATTTCATATATGAAAGCGAGATAGTTACCTTTCAGAAAATGCTAACGATATAAATAAGGAAATACCATCCTATGTTGCATTCTTCTGAAGGTGGGAGAAAAGATAAAACGGATTTTTTGATTAAAATTAGAGTTTAAAACTTATGTAATTAACTTCTTCTGCTAACCACCCCCAAAAAATGGGATAAATTTCTCAGAAATTGAATTCAGTTAGATAGAGTAGATTTAGACAGGACGTCTAAAGAACTCATTGCTGAGCCGTATGAGGTAGGAAACTCTCAAGTACGGTTCTAAGGAAAGGAATTAACTTACCTATTCCGACCGGGGAGAACAGGCCATTCGACAGGGTGATTCTGAAATTGCGGAGGCTTGGTCCGATCAAGCTGCTGAGTATTGGAAACAAGCTATAGCGCTTACTCCGGGTAATTATATTGAAGCACATAATTGGTTGAAGATAACGAGGCGGTTCGAATAAGACCACCTCTCCTTTTTAATTCATGAAAATGGGTTAGTTGGATCCATCAAATTAATTAAAAAAAAAATGGATCGTTTCCCTGAGAAGATCCAATCAAGGAATTTCATCCCTTCCCTTTCTAAAATCATTCTTCTATTTTGTTTTGGATGGTGTCTCATAAGGAAGGATAAATTAAATGGTACGAATACAGTATAGAATATAACTAATAAAACCAAAAAAAGATACTTTTGAGTGG